GCTACAATAACAATACAATTATTATATATGAATTCCCTTTTTGTCGAACAAAGCAATCAGACATATTGATCTTATATTATTTTTTTGTTTTATATCATTTTATATCATAGGAATAAATCCGTATTTTTATGTTTTATCGTGTTTCAATTACAAGTACTTTTTTTGTCAAATAAATCATTTTTATTCCATATTCATGGGAATAAAAAGAGCCCGACTAGATACTTGCCGGGCTCTTTAGCTGTAAAAAAAGAAAAAAAAAAGAAATTTAAAAAAAATAATAAAAATAATATAAATATATATATATAATAATGAATGAATAGAAATTAAATAGAAAAAAAGAGACTTCTCTCTTTTTTTTTTTCAAGCTTCTTCTTGTTTATGTGATATAACATAAACAAAGTAATTCTATTTTTTTCAATTGGGGAGAGATGGCTGAGTGGACTAAAGCGTCGGATTGCTAATCCGTTGTACAAATTTTTGTACCGAGGGTTCGAATCCCTCTCTTTCCGTTTCCGTTGCTGATTTGGTATTTTTGTCTTTTGAACTCTTTGGTTGTTTGATTTTTTATTTATATTTATATAGTTAAAGATATAAAATAGATAAAATCCTAAAAATATTAGAAAATCAAATACAAGCAAAAAAAAAACACAAAATACATTTTTTTATTCTTCACGTCCCGGATTACGTCCTGGATCGTTAGATAGGAATCCGAATATGAAAAGAGAAACGAAGAATATCACTACCGTGTAAACAAATAGTTTTAGAGTAAGCATTATAAAATCTCCAAGATAATTAAAAAAACGACAAAGAAAGAGAATAGATTCTCTTATATTAAAGATTTTCTTCCTTTTAATACTAAGTTTCTAAAAAATGAATTGATTTTTAGGTATATATGAGTTTTGGAAATGGACTTGGTTTGTAATAAGAATCGAGCTTTTTATTACTATTACAATAATTACTATTACAAAAAATCCTCTTTCATATCTGCAATATAGGTATTATGTTGGTGATGGGCTCAAATCTAATAATAGAATTCGGATTTTTCAATTGAAAAACATAGATGAGGATATGATCCGTATTTTTTTCGTATATACCCAAAAATTTCAATATTGGAATCGAGAATTCACACTGTAAAACTTATCTGATCTTTTAAATTATTAAAATGTTCGCATTTTCGTTTTCTAAAAAATTCTGAATTTTTTTAAGACATTACTCAAATTAAAGATCTCATCGAAAACTTACAGCAGCTTGCCAAACAAAAGCTAAGAGAAAAAAGAGTAAAGGTATTATTGGCATAATATCTACAATTGGATTCAAGAAAGCGTAGGCTTCGGGCAATTTTGCCGAGAAAAAACTACTTGAATAAAGGACGGAGTGAATACAAATACAGACAAAACTAAAGATATTAAGCATAATAAACATTTTGTTCTTTAAGAAAATATAAATTATTTTTGCTTTTTTGAATTAGAATTTGATTTATTATTGTATTTTTTTATTATATATATTAAAAAATAAAAAAATACAATAATAAATCAAATAAATTAATATTATATGAATAAAACTAAAAAAAAATGAATCAAATAAGATAAAACCTGTCAAAATCCTTCTTTGATTTGAACTTATCTAGTTCACAAAATCTTTTATTCTGAAATAGAAGAAATCATACTTCTATACAATATCTTAATTGAATTCTATGTAATGATCAATAAATTGAGTTTTATGCTATGTATATATATACATACGCATATAAAAATCCTAGCAACAATTTTTTCTATAGAAATTTAGGAACTGGTGGAATTGACGAACAATCAATATCAATAATAGTGTTTATTAGTGTCAAATCGAAAATGGGGCGTGGCCAAGTGGTAAGGCAACGGGTTTTGGTCCCGCTATTCGGAGGTTCGAATCCTTCCGTCCCAGAGTATATGCATTCCTGATGTATATTAATGTGTATCATATTTGAATACAAATTTTATATCAAAATCGTTTCTAATCTAAATTGACTTACTTTCGAAGATGTAGATTTAAAAACAAGTCGATTTTTTAATGGAATCATTGTAGATTAACGAATTATATATATATAATAATAATTTTTTCATATTTATTTTCTAATATTTTTTTGAAAAAAATCCCATTTTTTCTACTTTACAAATTTTTAATACAATATTGAGTTAATTTCCATTTTTTTACGTCTTTACTTTAATTTTCATTATTATCATATAGAATAAAAACCCAGACGTAAAAAGGAAAAATTATTATATATCGATTGAATCAATGACTATTCACGATTCCATAATGGAATCAATTACATACTGGATCCAAGCTAAAGGAATGTTATGGTAAAACTTCGTTTAAAACGATGTGGTAAAAAGCAACGTGCGACTTGAAAGACATGATTAGATTAGCTGTGGATTCTTACATCCGCCATTTTCCTAGTATATAGAAATCAATATGCTCTTGTCTCGACATCATTTGTTCTGTTCCACTAGAACTTCTTATTTTGGGGACAGGAAAGGGGGTTGATGATGTAAATAGTACATGATGGAGCTCGAGTTTATTCATTTCTCAGGGGCAAGTATCTAAGGTTAGTGAAAATTAATAAGTTAGAACAACTTCGTAAGTATTTTTTTGATAGAAAAATCGAAAGGATCCAATTTGAGCAAGGTTAAAAAAAATTGTTGGAATTAGTCAAACTATTTCGATAAAAGTGTATCCGCGGGAATTAACCCTCTATTTGTTTGTATCATTCTTTCAGAGAAAGAAAAAAATGGTATGTTGCTGCCATTTTTTTGAAAAGATTTCAGATTTCCGAAGTAATGTCTAAACCCAATGATTCAAAGAAAATCGAAAAGATCATGGAACAAGTAAATACCATTTTCAAATTGTCTCATTAATTCTATTAGAAATTAGAATTCGAAAAAAATTCAAAAAAAATAGATTATAAAGACGGTCAACAAAAGGGGGTAGAGACCACTCAATAAATGAAATAGCTAAGGGGTTTATTTTCTTTTAGTTATTTAAGAATTATCCAATTTGAGTTATGGGGTTACAAATATGAGGAGTTTTTTTTCAGAAAGAAAATATGAAAAAAACACTTAAGTCATAGTTTCATTGATTTTATAATTTTATGGATTCATTTGACATTTCATTTTTATACATACATATAATTTGAAATTTTCCCGAGCCGTACGAGGATAAAACTTCTTATACGTTTCTAGGGGGGGTCCATTATTCATCTATATCTATCCCAATGAGCCGTTTATCGAATCGTTGCAATCGATGTTCGATCCCGAAGAGAGGGAAGAGATCTTAGGAAAGTAGGTTTTTATGATCCAATAAAGAATCAAACCTATTTAAATATTCCTGTTATTCTACATTTCCTTGAACAAGGTGCTCAACCTACAGGAACTGTTCAGGATATTTCAAAAAAGGCAGGTGTTTTTATGGAACTTAACTCGGATCAACAAATGAAATTCAATTAATAAAATAAAAAAGGGGGGTGCAGATGACTTCTATATAGATTTATAAAACTCTTTTTTATTTTATCCCCCCCACTCTCTTGTTATCTTCATACCTAATTTTTTATTTCTTTTTGTTTATATAGAATGTTATTTTTTATAGCCAAAAAAATAAATGAAATTTTCATCTATTTTCAAAACAAAATGAAAAAATGTATAAAGATAAAAGATAGAATATAGGAAAAAGCAAATGAATAATAACTAAATGAAGTAATTCGACTTATAAATACATTATCCCTGAAGTGATATTTTTTCATTATTTTTTTTATTATTGAATTTTATTATCATTTATTCTTAATATCTACTCGCTCTTTATTATTATTATCAGTTACTAATCCTAGTTATCGGATTTATAGACTTTTTTTATTTTTGATAAGAAATACATAAGATAGAATATAATATTAAAAATAGAATATTTCTTTTATTTTTCATCCAATGACTATTCATCTATTCTATTTTTATGTAAATAGAGGAAAAAACTCTATGGAAAAATGGTGGTTCAATTCTATGTTGTTTAATAGGAAGTTAGAATACAAGTGTGAATTAAATAAATCAATGGATAGTCTCGGTCCTATTGAAAGTACCGGTGTAAGTGAAGAAGACCAAAAAATTTTAACCGATATGAATAAAAAAATTCATAGTTGGAATCATAATTCTAGTTACAGTTATTTTGATTATTTCGTAGGTGTCAGAAACATCCAGAATTTAATATCTGATAAAACTTTTTTAGTTAGAGATAATAATAGGAATAGTTATTCCATATATTTAGATATTGAAAATCAAACTTTGGAGATTGATAATGATCAGCCTTTCTTAAGTGAACAGGAAAGTTTTTTTTCTAGCTATATGAATAATGTTTCTAAGAGTGATAACAATCATTACATGGATGATACTAAATATAATTTGAATAATAACATTAATAGTTGCATTGATAGTTATCTTTATTATCAAATCTGTATTGAGAGTTTCATTTTAGGTGATAGTGACAAATACAATGAGAGTTCTTTTTATAGTTACATTTTTGATAAGGGCAGAAATTCTAGTGAAAGCAAGAATTTGAGTTCTAGTATAATAACTAGCCCGAATGATACAAATGATCATAATTCTACTTTTGGAGAAAGTTCTAATAATTCCGATGAAATTGAAAAATATAAGCATTTATGGCTTGAATGTGAAAATTGTTATGGGTTAAATTATAAAAAATTTTTTAAATCAAAAATGAATATTTGTGAACACTGTGGACATCATTTGAAAATGAGCAGTTCCGATAGAATCGAACTTTTGATTGATCCAGGTACTTGGAATCCTATGGATGAAGACATGATTTCTCTGGATCCCATTGAATTTCATTCAGAAGAAGAACCTTATAAAGATCGTATTGATTCTTATCAAAGAAAAACAGGATTAACTGAGGCTGTTCAAACAGGTACGGGTCAACTAAATGGTATTCCTGTAGCAATTGGAATTATGGATTTTCAGTTTATGGGGGGTAGTATGGGATCCACAGTAGGTGAGAAAATCACCCGTTTGGTAGAATATGCTACCAATCAACTTTTACCTCTTATTCTGGTATGTGCGTCTGGAGGAGCACGTATGCAAGAAGGAAGTTTGAGCTTGATGCAAATGGCTAAAATCTCTTCTGCTTTATACGATTATCAAACAAATAAAAAGTTATTTTATGTATCAATCCTTACATCTCCTACTACAGGTGGGGTAACAGCTAGTTTTGGCATGTTGGGGGATATCATTATTGCTGAACCAAATGCTTATATTGCATTTGCGGGTAAAAGAGTAATTGAACAAACATTGAATAAGGCAGTACCCGAAGGTTCGCAAGCGGCTGAATATTTATTTCAAAAAGGCTTATTTGATTCAATCGTACCGCGTAATTTTTTAAAGGAAGTTCTGAGTGAGTTATTTCAATTCCATAATTTCTTTCCTTTGACTAAAAATCAAAAATGAAAAAATACTAAGAATAAGAAAAGTCAAAGGGTTTATTATCATATATATGTATATGTTTGTTTCTTTTCGAATATAGAAGGTTAAATCAATTAATATATTTTGTTCTACATATAGAGTCTACATATATATTTAATTATATACATTGACTTAGCTATAATCACTAGAATTCCTATATACTTATACTAAGTATATAGGAATTCTAGTGATTATATACTATTCAAATACAAAATAAATAAAAAATATAAAATAATAATAATATATAAAATAATAATAATATATGTATATATAAGGTACAAATTGTAAATAGAGGTACCCATTTTATGATAAACTTTCCTTCCATTTTGGTTCCTTTAGTGGGTCTAGTATTTCCGGCAATTGCAATGGCTTCTTTATTTCTCCATATTCAAAAAAACAAGATTTTTTAGATACGGTCAGTAGGGACAAATCTCATATATTTTTTTCGATCTGGAAACAATTCGATGAATTCATCTCAAAAGTTTACATTAAAATAGTGCAAAGTTAATTTAATATTTTTTATTTAAATAGTTTTTTATTTAAATAGAATAAAAGAAATTGATTATATTATAATTATAAATAGGATAAAAGAAATTGATTATCATTTTGCGATTAGAACATATACTGGTATATCTTATAACGGGGTCTCGAAAACTAAGCAATTACTTTTGGGCCTTTATCATTTTATTAGGCTCATTAGGATTGTTATCGGTCGCTGTTTTCAGTTATCTTGGTATGGATTTTTTCTTTTTGTCCGAGGAAATTAGTGATTTTCCACTTATTCTGGACTTTCTTTATTTTCCATTTATTCCACAAGGGGCCACGATGTGTTTCTATGGAATCGCAGGTTTGTTTATTAGTCTTTATTTGTGGTGCATTATTTTGTGGGATGTAGGTGGTGGTTATGATATCTTCGATAAAAAAGAGAAAAAAGTATGTTTTTTTCGTTGGGGATTTCCCGGAAAAAATCGTCGTATTATTCTCGAAATACCTCTGGAAGAGATCCAATCCATCAGAATATTACCAACAGTTCAAAAAGGGGGTATTTTAAATCGTACCCTTACTTATGATATCATTTATATGGAAACCATAGAACAGGGATTTATTCCCTTGACTCGCATTGAAGATGATTTGATTCCACCACAAATTGCACATAAAGCTAGCGAAGTATCTAGATTGTTGGGTGTACCTCTTTTGTACTGACAAGAATTGGAATTCACTAGAAATTGTACAAAAAGTTTCAGAATTGTCCTATTTATTTACCGATTGAAATATTTTGAAAAAAAAAAAGTTTCTTTTTTTTTTTCAAAATATTTCAATTTTTATAGATAAAGCATTATTTGGTTTCCAAATTCGACTATTATATTCATAACCGGAAGTGCTCTTTCGTGTATTCATAAAAAGAAATATTTTTTTCTTCATTTGAATTGACAGTGAATTCTTTCGATTTCTTATTCGATTTACGTATTCTTTCTAAATTAAACAATGCAAGGACTAACTCTCGAATTGCAACTAAAAAAATGAGAGAATATAATATAGATTTTTATATATAAGCTCTATGACTTGTAATAGACTTATTCTTGATAGAAAGATTATTATCATATAGAGTTGAGGAATGAGATGAAATTGAGTTCATTAAAGAGGAAAAATGAAAAAAAAGAAAACATTTATTCCCCTTCTATATCTTACATCTATAGTCTTTTTGCCCTGGTGTATTTCTTTCACATTTAAGAAAAGTCTGAAATCTTGGTTTATTAATTGGTGGAATATTAGGCAATCCGAAATTTTCTTGAATGATAGTCAAGAAAAGAATATTCTAAAAAAATTTATTGAATTTGAGGAACTGTTTTTGTTAGATGAAATGTTAAAGGAATGTCCGGAAACACATCTACAAAATCTTCGTACTGAAATCTATAAAGAAACAATCCAGTTAATCAAAACGTATAACGAAGATCATATGAATACGATTTTGCACTTCTCTACCAATATAATCTGTTTCTTTATTCTAAGCGGTTATTCTATTCTTGGTAATCAAGAACTTGTTCTTATTAACTCTTGGGTTCGAGAATTTCTCTATAATTTAAGTGACACAATAAAAGCTTTTTCTATTCTTCTATTAACTGATTTATGTATAGGATTCCATTCAACCCATGGTTGGGAACTAATGATTGGTTTCGTCTATAAAGATTTTGGATTTGCTCAAAATGATCAAATTATATCAGGTCTTGTTTCCACTTTTCCCGTTATTTTAGATACTATTTTAAAATATTTTATTTTCCGTTATTTAAATCGCGTATCTCCATCACTTGTAGTGATTTATCATTCAATGAATGACTAACTCAAAAAAAAAAAACAATCCACTTATCCAATTTTAATTTCAAGTTTTTTGAGCTAATTTTAGCTAAAAAAAAGATAACTTTTCTTTTTCCCTTCTTTTTTTTTTAACTCCCCTTTAAAAAGAAAAAGGGGATTCTTCATCTTGGATAGGGAACTATGTGAGTGACCTACTCAATCTTATTGTAGAAATTTTCAGGATCAAGGATTAGACCATGCAAACTAGAAATGCTTTTTCTTGGATAAAGGAAGAGATTACTCGATCCATTTCCATATCGATCATGATATATATAATAATTCGAGCACCCATTTCCAATGCATATCCGATTTTTGCGCAGCAGGGTTATGAAAATCCGCGAGAAGCGACCGGTCGTATTGTCTGTGCCAATTGCCATTTAGCTAATAAGCCCGTGGATATAGAGGTTCCACAAACCGTACTCCCTGATACTGTATTTGAAGCAGTTGTTCGAATTCCTTATGATATGCAAGTTAAACAAGTTCTTGCTAATGGTAAAAAAGGGGCTTTAAATGTGGGGGCTGTTCTTATTTTACCAGAAGGTTTTGAATTGGCACCCCCCGATCGTATTTCGCCTGAGATTAAAGAAAAAATGGGTAATCTGTCTTTTCAAAACTACCGTCCTACAAAAAAAAATATTCTTGTGGTAGGCCCTGTTCCTGGTCAGAAATATAATGAAATCACCTTTCCTATTCTTTCCCCGGATCCCACTATTAAGAGAGATGTTCATTTCTTAAAATATCCTATATATGTAGGTGGGAACAGGGGAAGGGGTCAGATTTATCTCGACGGGAGCAAGAGTAATAATAATGTGTATAATGCTACAGCAACAGGTATCGTAAAAAAAATCATACGAAAAGAAAAAGGGGGGTACGAAATAACTATAGTGGATGCATTGGATGGACGTGAAGTGATTGATATTATACCTCCAGGACCAGAACTTCTTGTTTCAGAAGGTGAATCTATCAAACTTGATCAGCCATTAACAAGTAATCCTAATGTGGGTGGATTTGGTCAGGGGGATGCGGAAATAGTACTTCAAGATCCGTTACGCGTCCAAGGTCTCTTGTTCTTCTTGGCATCCATTATTTTAGCACAAATCTTTTTAGTTCTGAAGAAAAAACAATTTGAAAAGGTTCAATTGTCCGAAATGAATTTCTAGGCCTACGTATTTATTAACATATTAAACTCGTAAAAATAACTAAGTTTTTGTTGAGAATTTTTGTAATTCTATTCCGTATAATAGAATTACAAAAATTCTGAAAAGATTTTTGCTTCGGTCTAGTCTTTTTATACCATAGTTCCTTGTAACGTAATACAAATAAGTTCGAATATAGATAATTGTCAGGAAGACTATTTAACTTTGTTTTTATCAACCCCACAATAAATTCGAATATTATGATTATGTCACTGTTTTTTTAAGATTTCAATTATCTATAATAGAACTTTCTATTATAGAAATATTTTTCGATTGTAAAATCCAAGAAAATTGGATTCGATACTAAACAAAAAAAATATAGACAGATAATATTAAGCAAAATAAAATGAAAATAGGGAAACGGGACTCTACGGTAGATTATTTGGCTTTTACTAGAGTCCCAGTCCCAGTCCTATTCCTTCTTGTTTGTGTCTAAATAAAAAATGTTCTAAAAAAAATTCAAAAAATAATCTTTTTTAAACCCCTTTTTGAAAAATCCTATAGTTTCCATTTTTTCCAACTTCGAACCTTTATGACATATAATATTAAATTTATTGCATATAATACATAGTGAACAAATAAAAAAGAGAGGAAATTGAGGAATTTGGTTAACGCCATTTCATTTTTTTTTTACAAGTTAATTGAAAAAAATGAAATGGCGTTTTTTGAAACATCGGAAAAAGTTATCCATTTAGTCATTTATATGAATAAAAAATATTAGAATTATTAAGAACTCAATGAGATCCACTCTCTCTTTGATGAATTCGAGTGGATCACATTGAGTTCTTACACTTTCATTTTGAAAGCCCGATTAATACGATTACTACAGGGATGAGCCCAATCCGGAATATGAACCATAAAAGAAAATACCAATTAAACCGATCACAGGAATACCAGTTACAGTACCTATTATCCAAAGAGGAATCCTTCCAGTAGTATCGGCCATTTATCCCACTT